AACTATCAAAAAGGACAAAGTCCTTTTTTTTTATTCTTTTTTTTTTCAATAAAAATAAAATTTCGTTTAATAATTTATAATTTAATTTACCTATTTGGATATTTGTAAACAGAATCAAAAACCTATTCTACTTAATCAAATGTTTTTTCCAAAATTTTTAATTTTCAATAATAATAATGAGACTTAATTAGAATTAAGCTAGAATTTGAGACCAAGTTTTATAGTTTTATGTCAATTTTAAAAAATCTAAACCTCCTTTTTGCGCAACACTCCTTCAAAAAAGTTTCCATTAAACTAAAAGAATAAGGGGAAGGAAGAAAGCGAATCGATGTGCTAATTCCCCATCCTCAAATTAGTCCTTCCCAAGGGTTGTTGTCTCAATGAATAATTGTAGGAGTTAAATCTTGATAGAATTAAAAAAACTACGAAAAAAAATTCAGAATTTTATGATTTCTAGGATTAAACAAAAGGATTCGCAAATAAAAGCGCTAATGCTACAACCAGGCCATAAATTGTTAAAGCTTCCATAAAAGCCAAACTAAGCAATAAAGTACCTCGTATTTTTCCTTCTGCCTCAGGTTGTCTCGCGATACCTTCGACAGCTTGACCCGCAGCTGTACCTTGACCAACCCCAGGTCCAATAGAAGCAAGCCCAACAGCCAACCCAGCAGCAATAACCGAAGCAGCAGAAACCAGTGGATTCATGATAAGTTCCTCACACCAAAATAAAGAAATAGTTAATGATACAATCATCCAATGACTTAGGACTTAATTATAATTAAGTCATCGCTAAGATTCATCCAGCCAAAATAACCAAAAACTTGAATTGAAATAATAGAATTCTATTATTGAATCATAAGAATTACTTTGATATTAGTTCCTATCCACGGGATTTTGAAAAATGCATAATATATATATATATACGACTTTTTGATGCCATTTATTTTTTGTGAACCATTCTTTTCTTTGAATTCTTCGTTCTTTTTTTGATCATTTTTTTCAGCCAATTCACAGATAAAAAGGAAGAACTTCTAATCGAATCCTTATCTAAATCGAAATTCACAAAAGTAGCGCGGCAGATTATATAGATCTTTAACTCATATATACCTAGTCAATATCAAATATCACATATACAAGTGTTTCTTACATAACGTAAACCAACTATTCTATAATTGGGCTAACCTAAAAATGACTATTTGAAAAAAAAATAGTTAATGATGACCCTCCATAGATTCACCTATATAAGCCGCAGCTAAAGTGGCAAAAATGAGAGCTTGAATCCCGCTTGTAAATAATCCAAGGAACATGACAGGTATAGGAACCACTAAAGGTACTAAAGAAACAAGAACAACAACTACTAATTCATCGGCTAATATATTTCCGAAAAGTCGAAAACTAAGCGATAGGGGTTTTGTAAAATCTTCTAAGATGTTAATGGGTAAAAGAATTGGAGTTGGTTGAATGTATTTACTGAAATACCCTAATCCTTTTTTGCTAAGACCCGCATAAAAATATGCTACTGATGTGAGTAAAGCTAAAGCAACCGTCGTATTTATATCATTCGTTGGTGCTGCTAACTCCCCTTGAGGTAACTGGATAATTTTCCACGGTAAAAGGGCTCCTGACCAGTTAGAAACAAAAATAAATAAAAACAGGGTTCCAATAAAGGGAACCCACGGACCGTATTCTTCTCCAATCTGGGTTTGACTCACGTCTCGAATGAATTCAAGGACAAATTCAAAGAAATTTTGGCCGCCAGTTGGAATAGTTTGTGGATTGCGAACCGCTAGAGCTGCGGAACCTAATAAGATAGCAATTACAACCCAAGAAGTAATAAGGACTTGCGCATGGACTTGGAACCTCCCTATTTGCCAATAGAAATGTTGGCCTACTTCTACACCAGATATCTCATATAACCCGTCTTTTATTAGTGTGTTGATGGAACATGATAAAACATTCATATTGCCCTCTGAGAGAAATAAGAACTTTAAATTATTTTGATTCAAGACCCCCCCTTTTTTTTTTACTTATTTCCTTGAATTTTATATTTTAGTTTTAGATACCAACTAAACTAATTACACAATATCCCCAGTTTTTTATCTCTTTTTCTTTTGTATAATTCAGGAATAGTAACCGATTTTATAAATCGAAATACAGGGAGCCCCTCCCTCAAAAAAAATTGATTTATTTATCTTATTATTAATCAAGAATTTTGTATATAGCTAGAACGACCCTCACAAATTGCGAATACTAATTTGTTAAGAATGAATCGAAGTGAAGCTATAGCGTCATCATTTGCTGGAATAGAAATATCCGCAAGATCGGGATTACAATTTGTATCAATTAAAGAAATGGTTGGAATTCCCAAAGTTATACATTCTCGAAGAGCCGTATATTCTTCTTGCTGATCGATGATGATTACAATATCAGGCAACCCCGTCATATATTTAATCCCGCCTAGATATGTTTCCAAGCGAGATAATTGTCTCTTCAACACAGCTGCATCCCTTTTCGGAAGACGGTTGAATCCCTCTGTCTTTTGTTCAGTTCTCAAGTCCCTAAACTTATGAAGTCTTTTTTCTGTAGTGGACCAATTTGTTAACATGCCGCCGAGCCACTTTTTATTAACATAATGACACCGAGCCCTTATTGCAGCCCGCGACACTAAATCAGCTGCTTTATTTTTTGTCCCAACAATTAAGAATTGTTTTCCCCTACTTGCTGCATCAAAAACTAAATCACAAGCTTCTGATAAAAAACGAGCAGTTCTAGTCAGATTTATAATATGAATACCTTTCCGCTTTGCAGAAATATAAGGTGCCATTCTAGGATTCCATTTCCTAGTACCATGTCCAAAATGAACTCCTGCTCTCATCATCTCTTCCAAATCGATGTTCCAATATCTTTTTGTCATTTCTTTTCACACTTAAAAGGGGGGTACCCCAAACTAAAATAAAAATTTGTTCCGATGGAACCTTCTCTTGTACCGGGGATGGCCGTTTATCCATGAGCCGGGCCATTATTTTGTATTCATTATTATCTTTATTAGTGTTAACAAATTACCAAAGCAAATGACTACAGCAAACAACAAAAAATGAAATTCAAAATAGGAATCTGCTATTAGGAATTAGTCAATTCTAGAAAAGGCAGATTTTTAAATAGAAGAGTCACAAAATTCCCTGTGGTAAAATAAAATATCTCTCATATCTCCCTCGAATAAAGATAAATTCTTTGGTTTTTTTTCCAAAAGAATGTTGGTATGTTGCCGTGAACAATGGACCAATCCTTTGTTGAACCCGGTCCCGGCGGGGATCACCCCCCCTAGAACAACATTTTCTTTCAGGCCTTTCAACCAATCGATACGACCCCGAAGAGCAGCTTTTGCTAAAACTCGAGCAGTTTCTTGAAAACTTGCTTCGGATATAAAACTTTGAGTATTCAAAGATGCTCGAGTTATTCCTAATAAAACGGCTCGATAACAGATTGCTTCTTCTAAAGCACGCCCCGTTCGTTCTGCTCGTAACAATCCAATCAATTCTCCAGGTAAAAAAACATTAGACATTCCCTCTTCTGAAACCAAAACTTTTGATGTTATTTGACGTACAATAATTTCGATATGCCTATTATGAATCTGCACCCCCTGGGATCGATAAACCTTTTGAATCTTATTAACCAAAGAAATACGACTTTGCACTATAGTTAGCTCAGCACCAATCAAGAATCCCCAAGGAATTCCAAGAATTCTTGTTATACACCTGTTCCAACCCTTAATCCGCTTTTCTAAGTTCAGTGATATTGAATCAATCGAGCGGACTTCTAACACCTGTTCTACTTTTGGAAGACCTTGTGTTATATCACCGGATCTCGATTTTTCATATATAAATGTAACTAATGTATCCCCTTCGTAAAGAATTTCTCTATAATGCCCATGAACTTTTGCTCCCGGAGTAGCCAAATAGGGCTTAGCGGATCTTATTACTACAGAATCCCGTTGAACAATTAAAACTTGACCCGATTTTAGGTGTGGTTCTTTTTTGGCTATACATACATTTTCACAAAAAAATTGTCCAAGACTAATTATTGTGGACGTTTCCTCACAATAATTATTATTATAATTTTGATGAAGAAAATACCAATTCAATTTGAATGGATTCAAAACAACGTTACTGTATGGATCTAGATTAACAATTCTTCCGTTTTCATCGATTAAATAAGAGTGAATTACTTGAAAAATATATTTGAAGTTATCAAGTTGCAAATATTTAATTACAGAGATCTGATTATAAGTTAGTAAAGGCAAAAATGAATAAAAATTCGAAATTTGAATGGCTGTTCCTAAGGGGCCCGACGAATTTTTAATTGTAATTAGAGGTTTTTTTTTTATTGAGTGGTTTATCACATTGTGATATTTTACATGATTAAATGGACCGATTCTAAAACAATTAGAGGATGATAAAATTAACAAAGATTGGGATTCCTTATTTCTATTTAAGAACATACGAATAGTTCCGTGATTTTGTCTAAGCGATTGTTGAAGAATGCCAGCCTTGGGAGAAATCGAATAAAACGGATTCATGTAATCTGCAGAGATCAATCCCGAATCCGGCGGATTATTCCTTTTTCTTATATACGAAATATGGGATTTCACTAAGCCAATTCTTATGAAATCTCGAATCAAACCCTTTGTACTTACTTCAACAAAGAAAGCCCGGACCTCCTCGAGGGAAGAATTTTTGTTGTCTTGGTCCCAATTCAAGACTAAACAAGTTCGAACCAATTGAATACTTGTGTCAGAAATTCCTCGAGTTGGCTTACCATTTCCATAAAGGATATAGTTGAAAACTCGAAGTTGAATATTATCCTTTTCCCGAAAGAGATCTTGTGGGAAGAGTGTTGCTAAATTTATACTGTCCGCTATCTCATAGGTGGCTACGGGCCGCACCAAAACAAAAAACTTTTTCTTGGTTGGTGTGATCCGTTGGACATAAATCCAATTTTTCAAATTTTTTGATTCTTTAGAGTTTGTTTTTCCCCTTCCTGGCGGTATCAAGATGCCACTGTGTCGGGATATCTTATCTGTCTTGTCCGGAAAATGGATATCCCCCGAAAAGATTTTGAGTTCAATCCTTTTTTTTTTTCTCTCCACTCGGATCAACCCGCCGACTTGGCTTCTTATATTTAAAGTTATTCGTGTATCGACTCCAATGATACTATAGTTCTGTACCATTATGGCGGAGGATTCGGGTAAAATATGCACTTCCTCAGGAATGAAAAAAAAGCGATCTACTTTCATTTCGTATTTTGTCTTAAATTTTTGGACTCCTCGATACTCAATCATATCCTCTTTTTGGATGATTGAGTCCGCCTTTAGAGTTCCATATTTAAGAATTCCGGAACTCTTTTTTCTGTATCTAGGATCATCAAAAAAAGCAAAAATACTGTTTCTACGGAAAATACTATTTATGGGTATTTCAATCGAGATACCTGAATGCGGTATGAACTCTTTCTCTTGATCTTGAATCGATTGGAATGGAATGAGAAATCTATTTCTTCGCCTTTTTGCTAATAAATCCGAGTTCTCATGAAAAATAGCAGAATATATGAAATTATAATGACTAGTACCTACGATTCCATTAAATTCTGAATAATTGGGAATCCCAGATTTTTTTTTATCAGAAAAATCCGAACTGAAAAATTTTTGGCTCACTTGATCATTATTCACTGAGAGGCTAGAAATAGATTTTCTTTCGACGGAAAGAAAGGGTATGTTCATTTGATCTTGATCTTTGTGGATCGAAAAAAGAATTAGACTAGATCCACATGAACCTCCTGATAATATCCATAAATGACTTGTTTTTGGTAAGAGATGGACATTACTATATGTAAATTCGGGTGCATGGGATACATCAGTACTCCAATGCATTTCGCCCTCGGAGTCAGAATAAATATATTTTCTAACCCTCTCTTTAAAATGAAAAGTGTATGTTCCCTCGCGAATCTCAGCAATCACTTGTTCTGATTCCACATATTGATCATTTTGAACTAAAAGAAAACTTTTTGGTGGAATAGTCACGCTATGTATAATATCTTCGCTCTCAATAATTACAGACAAGTCTATATAACATAGAAAGGCAGGATGCCCGTGACGTGTACGTGTAGGATGAACCAAATCCTCATTGAATTTGATTTTTCCATTATAAGGGGCTCGTACATGTTCGGCAGTACCTCCTGTAAATACTCCGCCGGTATGAAAAGTTCTTAATGTTAGTTGAGTCCCCGGTTCGCCAATAGATTGACCCGCAATAATACCTACAGCTTCCCCCAATTCAACTAGGTCACCATGAGTGGGACTCCGACCATAACATAATCGACAGATCCAAGATGTACTCCGACAAGTAAAGGGAGTTCGAATAGATATTGATTGTGTTCCAAAGGTTATGAATCGATTAACAAGTCCAATCCCAAGATCTTGATTTCGAAAGGCGACACATCGGGAACCTATATATATATCGTCTGCTAAGACACGACCAATTAACGTTTGGATAAAAATTCTTTCTGACATCATCCGACTTTTATTTCGAGGACTCACAGAAATCCCTCGGATAGTGCCACAATCTGTTCTACGTACAACAATATGTTGAACTACTTCAACAAGTCGGCGCGTAAGATATCCAGCATCTGATGTGCGTACCGCAGTATCTACAACTCCTTTACGGGCTCCATAGCAAGAAATAATATATTCTGTTAAAGACAGTCCTTCCCGTAAATTGCTTTGAATAGGTAAATCAATCATTTGTCCTTGGGGATCCGACATTAATCCTCTCATACCGACTAATTGATGTACTTGAGATGCATTTCCTCTAGCTCCCGAAAAAGACATCATATGGACTGGATTGAAAGGGTCCGTCATCCTAAAATTCGGATTCATTTCTTGTCGCAAATATTCACTTGTAGCATACCATATCTCAATAGATTGGCGTAATTTTTCTACCGCATGTACATTCCCATAATGATGGTGTTTTTCCAAAATCAAACTTTGTTGTTCAGCATCTTGGACAAGCCAGCCCTTAGAAGGTATCGTTAAAAGATCATCAATTCCTAATGAAATGGATGTAGCAGTGGCTTGCTGGAAACCCAGAGTCTTTACTTGATCTAGGATGTGTGATGTATATGCCATCCCGAAGTGATCTATTAATCGGCTAATAAGTCGTTTAATAGCAGTTCCATCTATCACTTTATTGTGAAATACCAGATTGGCCCGTTCCGCCATAAGTACCTCCATATTCTGCTGAATGGGATTCGACAATGAGTTTGAGTCAATGATTGCAAAACTTCCTTTTCTCGATCTTGATTTGCGTAGAATTTGAGGTCAGGAACTATGGTCCGAGTTGACTCGGAGAGGTCCGAATTCACACGGGTGTCCTAGAATTATTTTTTTTGAATACCATATTATTAGGTATCATATGAACAGGCTTGAGAAAAACCTTGTATAGCTTCCTC